GAACCCACCTAATGTCTTTTCTGTTTTTTTATTGCCCTCCTGTCGTCAATTGACAGTATTTTTTAGGGCTCAATCAATTGACAGTATTATTTAGGGCTCAATATAATTTGATTTGATATGACTTTGATATGATTTAGGGCTGAATAGAATTCCCAAATCATACTTTGGTAAATCTTTTTTTTTTTTTTTGCATCTCCTGTTCCTCCTGATTAAGAGGTACCGGTTCTTGGATCCAATTCAGAACTCTTTCTGAATGAGAGAGATAAAGACGAGAAAGACCAATGAAATAAAGTTGAAAGATTGTATAGTTTAATAGTAAAGGTTGATTACCATTAACCTCCAGAAAAGTTAACGAGTTTTTCGGTTTGATTCATATCCTATTCATCTTCTAAAGGTGTTCCTCGGCTGATTTATGTTAAGTTAAGGCGGCCCTAGGCCTTATTCCTTATTGTATTTGTATTATGTAGTGCTTTTTGATTTCCTAAAGTTGGCCGTCCCTCAGCAACTATTATTTCTAGTTTATTTATGAATAAAGGTGGCCATAGCCCCCTATGGTCCATTGGTGCCCCTATGGTCCAGTGGTTACGACCTCTCTCTTTCACGGAGAAAACGAGGGTTCAAGTCCCTCTAGGGGTATACCAAGACCATAGGAGTAGGATTTTATCAAAAGTGAAATGTATTTGTCAAGTTCGCCTGGGAGACGAAAGGAAGTTGATTATGGAACGTCTAATTAGGCGTTGGGTCGATGCCCGAGTGGTTAATGGGGACGGACTGTAAATTCGTTGACAATATGTCTACGCTGGTTCAAATCCAGCTCGGCCCAACAATTAGCCAATCTACTATCAGATGGTATAACCCTCTTGTTCTTAAGAAATACCTGATAAGAGAGAAGAAAAAAGAATCCAAATTTTCTGCTAGATCTCTTCTTATTTACCTGGGATTGTAGTTCAATAGGCAAGAGCACCGCCCTGTCAAGGCGGACGTTGCGGGTTCGAGCCCCGTCAGTCCCGACGGATCCAATAAGTACATAAATTCACCTCTCCATTTGATGTGAAATGGAAATGAAAGAAGGGACAGAGAGCAGAATTTCATTCTGTATGGGGGTTTCCCTCTTTTTTTCAGTATTCTGTCGAAGAAAGAACAACCCCTCAACTAAAATGAAAATAACTAAAATAGTGAAGAATAGTGAAGTTGATAGAATATTCCATCTTTTCTCCCGTGAATCATCTTTCTCATACTTCTTTGTCTTCCAAAGAAAATTGGATCATTAAAATTTACAACCTTATTCCTCTTTTTTTCCACTTCGCTTCTATTGTTTGTTCGGGTTTTGTAGTTAATGGAAACGGGCGAGGATACTTCATTTGATGGGTCTATACGTAAGAGGTTATAGAAAAGAAAGAGCAGAAAGATAAATAAAGGAATTTTTGATTGGTCCGGGAATCCAATTTTGGATTCGGTATGGATAAAAGATCTTCGTATGTTATACTATTCAATTCTCGACGACGAATTAATTTAATCGCTCAGATATTCTTATTCATGATATTGATCCGATTCAAGATCATCGATAGGTAATGCATTCATTGAATTCACAGGTGAAAGATTTATCATCTCTATGGGATTAAATCCCGAGTTATTCTGAAATAAAAAACGATGAGATTGAGATTATGGAAGTAAATATTCTTGCATTTATTGCTACTGCACTGTTCATTTTAGTTCCTACTGCTTTTCTACTTATCATTTACGTAAAAACAGTAAGTCAAAATAATTAATTACTTGAAATGAAACTTCACTTCTAAGTTCTTATCAATAGTTGAAGAAAGCAAATCAAAAGGATTCTTTTTTTGCGTCTTAAATGAAATCAACGGGCTATAATGGGCGGTATTTTATGAAATCCGAGAGTATGGTAAGAATTTTCTTTCTTACCATACTCTCTATTAGTGTTATAGTAGCGTATAAAGTTGTACTTGACTTTCTAATAAAGTTGGTATACTATATTAGCTTCTATCTTCAATATATGTAGTGATTAATCCATATATGGAATTAACGTAGGACCCAATTCTCTTTCTTGCTGAAATAATTGTTTTACTGTTATAGAATATATTTCTCCACTAGAATCCAATGGAATTTCGAAATGAATATATTTTGATTTGAAAATTATTTCAATTCAAATAAAAAATGTGTTGCAGAACGATCTATAAAACAATTGATACCCGTTTGATTCCTCAACTAAATTAGTAGTGCTTCTAAAGTCCACTTCTTCCCCATACTACGAGTGAAAGGGAAAATGTAAAGACTACCATTAAAGCAGCCCAAGCGAGACTTACTATATCCATGTCAATTATGTCCCTTATCTTTATGATAGAAATATTCCATTATTGTATTGCTCACTAATAATAGTAGAATCCATGGTCCAGAGTCAAAAAGGGATTCTGGGCGAACGCTATTGATGAACCAATCAAATAAATCAATTTCTAAAAAATTCCTATATGATTTCTAATCGGGAAAGACGAAACACAAGTAAAATACACAATTACGCTACAAAGAAATGTTACTAATGGAACATATAGTAATAAAAAAAGGGGGCCCATTCTTTGTTGCCCTTCAAAGTAAAAATAGATCAATTGCTATCTATTACATACTTTTATTTCCTATTTGATCTAATCCGTACCCTTTCCCAATTGTCTCTCTGAAGCAGTTGGGAGATAGTATATTATACTCTTGACGAGGGGTTTCAAAAAACGAATAATAATTTTTCACTTTTTCTATACCTTTTCTATAAAAAAGTAAATTATCCATCCAATCTAATAGTGATTGAATGCCTGAACACCCAGAGATTCTCGCGAGTCTATATATGTAGATTACATAAAGGACTTTCCAGAACTAGTGAGCCGCCGGCTATGCCAATGAAATTCAAGACCCAATCAGTAGACATTACATTAGCAGTAGAAGGGAATCGGGAAGTCTTGCGTCGACCATTATAATCTTTCTTTGAATTTTAGATTGAAAGATTTCCAATCTTTTACATTTTACAAAATCCCCCGAACAGATGTTTAGAATCAACCAAGTAGAAACAATCCCCTTATCTGCTGGGGAAAATTTAGGTGATTTTTATCAGCAGATAAGAGATTTTGATTCGTTTGCTGATGAGGCGGCACCCGGATTTGAACTGGGGAAAAAGGATTTGCAGTCCCCCGCCTTACCACTCGGCCATGCCGCCAAAACGATACACAATAGGAGAAAAATTTCTGGGTTGGATTACTAAACTTTAGTTTATTGTACTTGCATCCCTTTTTTAATTTAATCCTTTTTCTAAATTTATAAAAATTCTAAAAGAAACCCCTTTCCCCTTTTGATTGTATTTGATCCACCCCTTCGATTGATTGTATCGTATCTCAAAACATACAATGCCGAAAAACTTCCCCTCACTTTTCTATTGAAAAAGAAAATGTATATTTTCATTGAAAAAAGCCAAAATTTATGACAAATGGGAACCATTAACTATTGGTTGACTGAGAATTCCTGAATGATTCTTGGATTTGAATCTCAAATTGGGTTTGCCTAATTACATAAGAAATTACAAAACATACTTAATTGATTCTTTTGAATCAAAAATCCTTCTCAATTTCCATTATATCAAAAAGGATAAGTGGATGTAAACCCCAAAATGGAAATTCTTACACAGATACCAAATTGGGTATCTTTTTTAGAGTATGTTTCCTATACCTATAAATAAAGGGACTTCGTTGGAACAAAAAAAGGCCCGGCTAGGTATTGACCGGGCCAGGCCCAAAAGGCACTTCGAACAAAATAAAACCAAGAAGGTCTTCTTTATTTATCTTTCTATTTGGATCTTTCGAGCATCTAAATGGAATTGCTAATTATCTAATAACGATAAAGAATGTGAAAGAAATACTTTCTTTAATCCTTACTTAATGTGTAATGTAACATAGTAATTATCTTTTTCAATTGGGAGAGATGGCTGAGTGGACGAAAGCGGCGGATTGCTAATCCGTTGTACGAGTTATTCGTACCGAGGGTTCGAATCCCTCTCTTTCCGTTTCCGTTGATGACTTTCTATTTTTTTCTTTCAAATTTTGCAAACCCTTTTTTATTTTTTTCCTAGTTAAACGTATGGAATATATAAAATCTTAATAAAATTGTAAAATCAAGCAAGAAAGACGAAATTTTGATTTTATTCTTCACGTCCAGGATTACGTCCTGGATCATTGGATAGGAATCCAAAGATGAAGAGAGAAACAAAGAATATTACTACTGTGTAAACGAAAAGTTTGAGAGTAAGCATTACACAACCTCCAAGATCATTTTTTGAAAAAGAAAAACGAGAAAAGATAATAGATCCTCCATTTTTATATCACATATCCTATTTTGACACCAAGAAATGAATTCTAGAAATAGAAAAGAATGTTCAGAAATTCAAATGAAGTTGAAATTTGTAATAAGGGTCTTTGATTACCACAAATCACTTTCATACCTACAATTAGATATTCTAAGGGACCCGAACCTAATAAGGTCTTTCGCCGCAAAAAGGATTAGAATCGGGAAATGGGGCGAGCCAAATTGCGGCTATCCAAGAATTTCAATGTTTGAATTGAAGGTTCATACTCCCAGACTTATTTGATCTTATCAATTGTTATAATTTTTCTCGAATAAATCTGAATTTTCTAGGATAGTATTCAAGATCTTATCGAAAACTTACAGCAGCTTGCCAAACAAAGGCTAAAAGAAAAAAGAACAGGGGTATGACTGGCATAACATCCACGATTGGATTCAAAAAAGCATAGGCTTCGGGCAATTTGGCGAAGAAAAGACTACTCGGATAAAGGGCAGAATTAAGACAGATCAAACTAAAGATATTAAGCATAACAGACATTTTGTTCGTCGAGATAATTGCATTTTGATTGAGTTATTGATATAAGGAAAAATGAAGAAAGTAAGGTAGACAAAAAATCCTTCTTTTTCCGCTCAATCAAAAATCCTCCAATTCTCAAAGGAGAATAGAAGAAATCATACTTTCATACAATATCTTAATTGAATTATATGTAATGATCAATAAATGTAATCATCAATAAATTCAGTTGAATTATAGATATACACATGTCAAAATCCTAGCACGAATCTAGAATATATTATAATAGAATATATTCTATAAAGAAGAATAAACAAGAAAGATTTTATATAGATAGTTGGACTGGAATTGACGAACACTTAATACCAATATTATTCTTTATTAGTATTAGTGTCCAATAAAAATACAAATGGGGCGTAGCCAAGTGGTAAGGCAACGGGTTTTGGTCCCGCTATTCGGAGGTTCGAATCCTTCCGTCCCAGAGCATATCCATTGTATCCGAATACATCTTTTTTGTTCAACAAGGTTCTGTTTCAAGGTCTAATATTGGATAGAATATTATTCTTCTTTCTTTTTTGATTTTGAATGATTCTTTTCGGAATCATATATCAGTTTTTCACAAACTGAACTAAATCGAGTCCAAATGACATGCAAATGGAACTGAATCCTTTTGTGATCCAGATAAAGATAAGATGGGGCATAGATCACAATTGCAGAAAGATTACTTAACCTCAGGTTAAACAAAATATGAAAATACATATAAAACGAGGAAGTGATTAGCCTATAGGTATGTATTGTAGGTAGGTATTGTTATCCTATTTCAGTGACAATAGTCGTTCTATTTTTGTGAAAAATATTTTGCATCCCTAAAATATTCAAATTTAAATATTTAACAATGCTATTTCTTTCTATTGTTCGATCTATTTAGCTTATTTGCTTTAACTAATTAACAATTCTATTCAAAAAGAAACAGATATTTTGATTTCTTATGATAATTAAATGTAGGCTTTACTGTAAAAGTAAAACTTGACTCAAATAATGATGTCGAAGTAGAAAACTTTTTCAATTATCAAGATTTGTAATGATTTCTTATGAGTTGAATCTTTGGGAAGTTGGAAATGGTTCAGTCTATCTTATTGAGTCACTTGAACAGGCAGAGCCAAATAGAATTTATTTATTCGTGTTATTTCTGTTAGTTATGTTATGTCTATATTTTGATTTCTGGATATTTCTGTTAGATATTTTTTTGAGATAGAGATTTACAGAAAAAAGTTCCGTTCATACAAAAAAAGCCCGGGTCTTGCTAAGATTTCTTCAGAAAAATCTTTATTATCTATGTAGTTAAGAAAAAATCTAAATGACTATGTCTCTGTACCGACTGAACCAATGACTATTCATGATTCCATAATTGAATCAATTCCATACTGGTTCCAAATTAGAGGAATGTTATGGTAAAACTTCGTTTAAAACGATGTGGTAGAAAGCAACGTGCGACTTGAAGGACACGATCCGGTGTGGATTCTTATTCTTACATCCACCATTTTATTTTATATAGTAATATATAGTAATGAAGGTGCTCTTGGCTCGACGTCGTTTGTTCTATTCTACTAGAACCCTTCTTTTCTTTTTTTATTGGGTTGTAATGTAAATAGTTCATGATGGAGCTCGAGTAGAAAGTATTTATTAATTTCTCAGGGGCAACGATCTAGGGTTAATGCCAATCAATAAATTGGAACAACTTCGTAAGTATATCTTCGATATAGAAATTGAAAGGATCCGATTCGAACAAATTTGCAATTCAAAAAAAAATTGTTGGAACCGCAAAAAGCTTTTCGATCCACAGTGTATCGCGCACGAATCAACCGTCGGTATGATTCTTTGATAGAAAGAAATCACAAAAGGGGTATGTTGCTACCATTTTGAAAGGATTAAGAAGCACCGAAGTAATGCCTAAACCCAATGATTTAAAACAAAGATAAAGGATCCCAGAACAAGGAAATACTGCTTCAATTGTTTCACAGATCCGAATAAAGAATCCAAATAGATTTTCAACGGGACAAAAGAGGGGGTTAAAGACCACTCAATAAAAAAATATCTTAATTTTATTTAATATATTTCATTTGATAATTATTCAACTTGAGTTATGAGTACAAAAGATTTTTGAGTTTTCAGGAAGGAAGCTAAATAAAAATGACTATGTTTAAATTATAGGCTAATTTGTTTTACGGATTCCTTTACTATTTATTCTAATTTTATCCCTAGACAAAACTTCGAATCATTTTTTCTCGAGCCGTACGAGGAGAAAACTTCCTATACGGTTCTAGGGGGGGTTCTTTTTCACATCTATCCCGATGAGCCGTCTATCGAATCGTTGCAATTGATGTTCGATCCCGAAGAGAAGGACGAGATCTTCGGAAAGTGGGTTTTTATGATCCGATCAAGAATCAAACTTATTTAAACGTTCCTGCTATTCTCTATTTCCTTGAAAAAGGTGCTCAGCCTACAGGAACTGTTCAGGATATTTTAAAAAAGGCAGAGGTTTTTAAGGAACTTTGCCCTAATCAAACTAAATTCAATTAAATTAAGGAAATAAAAACTAAGGGTAGGATAGTGATTTCTATATCATTTTAGAT